CTAAATATCTAAATACTGAGAAAAATTCCCTCTTGACAGTAATATATGTTGTATATGTAAATCCTAGATGTGAAAATAAGCATAATTCATCTACGAAAGGGTATAATATAAAGACGGAAATCTATATGAAAAATAAAAAATAAAGAACAAAGGCCAATAAGATCGAAATAATGAATCATAAATCGAGTTCGGGTTCGAATTCCATAAATAATATGGATCTTTTTTTCTATAATGATAGAGAAATGAAACACATTTATTCACGATTTCATTTACTTGCAATTTTTTTTTGAAAAAAAAAAGATTGGCTGAACTTGAAAATTTACTCATTGAATGAGTAAACGATTGAATCGGATTCGGTTGGGTGGTACCAACTAAATCGAGTGCTATCTCCCATTTATCTCTTATTGAATTAACTGATCAACTTGCTATCGGACATTTATTTTCGATTTGGTATTATTCCAAAAAGGATTTCGACATATTTCACTTTATTATAATTATGAGAATCAATCCTACTACTTCTAGCCCTGCGGTTTCCACACTTGAAGAAAAAAAACTAGGGCGTATCGCTCAAATTATTGGCCCAGTACTGGATGTCGTTTTTCCCCCGGGCAAAATGCCTAATATTTATAACGCTTTGGTAGTTAAGGGTCGAGATACTGTCGGTCAGCAAATTAATGTGACTTGCGAGGTACAACAATTATTAGGAAATAATCGAGTTAGAGCTGTAGCTATGAGTGCTACAGATGGGCTGATGAGAGGAATGGAAGTGATTGACACGGGAGCTCCTCTAAGTGTTCCAGTCGGCGGAGCTACTCTCGGGCGAATCTTCAACGTTCTTGGAGAGCCTGTTGATAATTTAGGTCCTGTAGATACTCGCACAACATCTCCTATTCATAGATCTGCGCCTGCCTTTATACAGTTAGATACGAAATTATCAATCTTTGAAACAGGTATTAAGGTGGTAGATCTTTTAGCTCCTTATCGCCGTGGAGGAAAAATCGGACTATTTGGGGGAGCTGGAGTGGGTAAAACAGTACTCATCATGGAATTGATCAACAACATTGCCAAAGCTCATGGAGGCGTATCCGTATTTGGCGGAGTAGGAGAACGTACTCGTGAAGGAAATGATCTTTACATGGAAATGAAGGAATCCGGAGTAATTAATGAAAAAAATCTTGCAGAATCAAAAGTAGCTTTAGTCTATGGTCAAATGAATGAACCGCCGGGAGCTCGTATGAGAGTTGGTTTGACTGCCCTAACTATGGCAGAATATTTCCGGGATGTTAATGAACAAGATGTGCTTCTATTCATCGACAATATCTTTCGTTTTGTCCAAGCAGGATCAGAAGTATCCGCATTATTAGGGAGAATGCCTTCTGCAGTGGGTTATCAACCTACCCTTAGTACAGAAATGGGTTCTTTGCAAGAAAGAATTACTTCTACCAAAGAGGGATCTATAACTTCGATCCAAGCAGTTTATGTACCTGCGGACGATTTGACCGACCCTGCTCCTGCCACTACATTTGCACATTTAGATGCTACTACCGTACTATCAAGAGGATTAGCTGCCAAGGGTATTTATCCAGCAGTAGATCCTTTAGATTCAACGTCAACTATGTTACAACCCCGGATCGTTGGCGAGGAACATTATGAAACTGCGCAAAGAGTTAAGCAAACTTCACAACGTTACAAAGAACTTCAGGACATTATAGCTATTCTTGGGTTGGATGAATTATCCGAGGAGGATCGTTTAACTGTAGCAAGAGCACGAAAAATTGAGCGTTTCTTATCACAACCCTTCTTCGTGGCAGAAGTATTTACTGGTTCCCCAGGAAAATATGTTGGTCTTGCAGAAACAATTAGGGGGTTTCAACTGATCCTTTCCGGAGAATTAGATGGTCTGCCCGAGCAGGCTTTTTATTTGGTGGGTAACATCGATGAAGCTACCGCGAAAGCTATGAACTTAGAAGTGGAGAGCAATTTGAAGAAATGACCTTAAATCTTTGTGTACTGACTCCTAATCGAATTATTTGGGATTCAGAAGTGAAAGAAATCATTTTATCTACAAATAGTGGCCAAATTGGTGTATTACCAAACCACGCCCCTATTGCCACGGCTGTAGATATAGGTCTTTTGAGAATACGCCTCAACGACCAATGGTTAACGGTGGCTCTGATGGGTGGTTTTGCTAGAATAGGGAATAATGAGATCACCATTTTAGGAAATGATGCGGAGATGAGTACTGACATTGATCCGCAAGAAGCTCAACAAGCTCTTAAAATAGCTGAAGCTAACTTGAGTAGAGCTGAGGGTAAGAGACAAGTGATTGAAGCGAATCTAGCTCTCAGACGAGCTAGGACACGAGTAGAGGCTGTCAATGTTATTTCCTACTAGTCAATACATCAAAATAATCAAAAGAAGTTTTTTAGAAGTTCTTTATTATACACCACATTTAGATTCTGCCAATTGAAGACAATCAAGTCTAATCTGATACAACGAA